GTTAATGTAGCTTAACATTTAAAGCAAGGCACTGAAAATGCCTAGATGGGCTGTAATACCCCATAAACATACAGGTTTGGTCCTAGCCTTATTATTAATTATCAGTAAGATTATACATGCAAGCAACCACATACCAGTGAGAATGCCCTTCAAATCTACTCGATCAACAGGAGCAGGCATCAAGCACGCCAACCGGCAGCTCACTACGCCTTGCTGAGCCACACCCCCACGGGACACAGCAGTAACAAAACTTGAGCAATAAACGAAAGTTTGACTAAGCTATACTGATCAGCATAAATAGGGTTGGTAAATTTCGTGCCAGCCACCGCGGTCATACGATTAACCCAAATTAATATTACACGGCGTAAAGTGTGTTTAAGTTAATCAACTAATAAAGTTAAATTTAATCTAAGCCGTAAAACGCACTAGACTAAATAAAAATAATCTACGAAAGTGACTTTAACACTCTGAATACACGACAGCCAAGACACAAACTGGGATTAGATACCCCACTATGCTTGACCATAAACTTGAGTAATTACAAAACAATACTACTCGCCAGAGTACTACAAGCAATAGCTCAAAACTCAAAGGACTTGACGGTGCCTTATATCCATCTAGAGGAGCCTGTTCTATAATCGATAAACCCCGATAAACCCTACCACCCCTTGCTAATCCAATCTATATACCGCCATCCTCAGCAAACCCTACTAAGGCCACAAAGTAAGCACAAATATTTAAACATAAAAACGTTAGGTCAAGGTGTAGTCTATGAGGTGGAAAGAAATGGGCTACATTATCTGCAACAGATCAAACATACAGCAACCCTCATGAAACAAAGGGCCAAAGGAGGATTTAGTAGTAAATTAAGAATAGAGAGCTTAATTGAACAAGGCCATAAAGCACGTACACACCGCCCGTCACCCTCCTCAAAACCCCATAGCACTTATATCACAATTATAATTTATTCTAATTCTTAGAGGAGATAAGTCGTAACAAGGTAAGCATACTGGAAAGTGTGCTTGGATTATCCAAAGTATAGCTTAACCATAAAGCATCCGGCCTACACCCAGAAAATCTCACAACAATGTGATTACTTTGAAACTAATCCTAGCCTACTTCCTACTTACCCACCAATATATAGACCAAAAACAAACCATTTACCACAAATAATAGTATAGGAGATAGAAATTTCACATAGCGCTATAGAAAAAGTACCGTAAGGGAAAGATGAAAGAATTAATCAAAGTACAAAAAAGCAAAGACTATCCCTTGTACCTTTTGCATAATGACTTAACTAGAATAAGCTGACAAAAAGAAATTTTAGCCAAAGAACCCGAAACCAGACGAGCTACTCAAGAAGCAGTAAATATAGGAACACACTCATCTATGTGGCAAAATAGTGAGAAGAATTATGAGTAGAGGTGAAAAGCCTATCGAGCCTGGTGATAGCTGGTTACCCGGAAGCAGAATTTTAGTTCAACTTTAAATTAACCCAAAGCATACTTTTTAAGCCTACTGTTAATTTAAATGTTATTCTAAAGAGGAACAGCTCTTTAGATTGGGCTACAACCTTTAGCAGAGAGTAAACAAAATTAATTCCCATAGTTGGCCTAAAAGCAGCCCCCAATTAAGAAAGCGTTCGAGCTCAACACTCAGTAAATACTAATGTCCAAACTTACAACTGACCCCCTGCTGATCAACTGGGTTAATCTATTACTAAATAGAAGCAATACTGTTAATATGAGTAACAAGAATTCAAATTCTCCTGGCACAAGCTTATACCAAACCGGATGCCTACTGGTAATTAACAATAAGATAAGATTAACCTTAACACACAAAAAAATCTTTATCCTAATATCTGTTAACCCAACACAGGCGTGCATTAAGGAAAGATTAAAAGAAATAAAAGGAACTCGGCAAAACTAACCCCGCCTGTTTACCAAAAACATCACCTCTAGCATAACCAGTATTAGAGGCACTGCCTGCCCAGTGACACGTTTTAACGGCCGCGGTATTCTGACCGTGCAAAGGTAGCATAATCACTTGTTCCCTAATTAGGGACTCGAATGAATGGCTCCACGAGGGTTTAACTGTCTTTTATTTCCAATCAGTGAAATTGACCTTTCCGTGAAGAGGCGGAAATGTAAAAACAAGACGAGAAGACCCTATGGAGCTTAAATTAACTAGCCCAAACATCGTATAAATATTACAAGGATAAGTCCACACTACTCATCACGGACCCTGGGCTAAAAATTTCGGTTGGGGTGACCTCGGAGCACAAAAAACCCTCCGAACAACTTAACCTAGACCTAACTAGTCAAAGTACAAACACTATAAATTGACCCAAACTAACTTGATCAACGGAACAAGTTACCCTAGGGATAACAGCGCAATCCTATTATAGAGTCCATATCGACAATAGGGTTTACGACCTCGATGTTGGATCAGGACATCCCAATGGTGTAACCGCTATTAATGGTCCGTTTGTTCAACGGTTAAAGTCCTACGTGATCTGAGTTCAGACCGGAGTAATCCAGGTCGGTTTCTATCTGTTAAAAATTTCTCCCAGTACGAAAGGACAAGAGAAATGGAGCCAACTCAATAGAGCGCTTCCAACATAACTGATGACTATAATCTCAATCTAATATGTAACTCCAGACATTACCCTAGATAAGGGTTTGTTAAGATGGCAGAGCCCGGTAATTGCATAAAACTTAAAACTTTACAACCAGAGGTTCAACTCCTCTTCTTAATATCAATGTTTCCTCTTAATTTACTATTATTAATTGTCCCCGTACTATTAGCCATGGCTTTCTTTACCTTAGTCGAACGAAAAATCTTAGGCTATATGCAACTCCGCAAAGGCCCTAATACTGTAGGTCCACATGGTCTACTACAACCTTTCGCTGATGCAGTGAAACTATTCATTAAAGAACCTCTACGACCCCTTACCTCTTCCTCATTACTCTACATCATTGCCCCAACACTAGCTTTATCCATTGCACTTATTATATGAGTACCTCTGCCAATACCATATCCATTAATTAATATAAATATAGGACTTTTGTTTATACTAGCTACATCAAGCCTAGCAGTCTATTCCATCCTATGATCAGGCTGATCATCCAATTCAAAATATGCTCTAATCGGATCTTTACGAGCTGTAGCCCAAACAATCTCTTATGAAGTTACCCTAGCCATCATTTTACTATCTACCCTATTAATAAATGGTACATTCACCCTATCTACCCTTACTACTACTCAAGAACACCTATGACTAATTATTCCATCATGACCATTAACTATGATATGATTTATCTCAACATTGGCAGAAACTAACCGAGCCCCTTTCGATCTAACAGAAGGAGAATCCGAACTAGTTTCAGGCTTTAATGTAGAATATGCCGCAGGACCATTCGCTCTATTCTTCATAGCAGAATATACCAACATCATTATAATAAATGCCCTAACCACTATTATATTTCTGGGGCCATCATATAACCCCTATCTATCCGAAACAAATTCAATCAACTTCGCTATTAAAACCCTTTTACTAGCAATACTATTCTTATGAACACGAGCATCATACCCGCGATTCCGATACGACCAACTAATACACTTATTATGAAAAAATTTCCTTCCACTAACACTAGCACTATGCATATGATACATCTCCCTACCCGTTATAGCAACATATATTCCACCTCTAATATAGAAATATGTCTGAAAAAGGAATTACTTTGATAGAGTAAATAATAGAGGTTTAAATCCTCTTATTTCTAGAACTACAGGCATCGAACCTGCCCCTAAGGATTCAAAATCCATCGTGCTACCAACATACACCATGTCCTATATGTAGTAAGGTCAGCTAAATAAGCTATTGGGCCCATACCCCGAAAATGTTGGTTTATACCCTTCCCGTACTAATAAAACCTATTACTCGTATACTTACTATAATAACAATTTTCTCAGGAACTATCCTCACAATAATCAGCTCCCACTGGCTCTCAATTTGAATTGGATTAGAAATTAACATACTCGCTATAATCCCAATTTTAACGAATAAAGCTAAACCCCGATCTATAGAGGCGGCAACCAAATATTTTCTCACACAAGCAACAGCCTCTATATTACTTATACTTACCATTATTATTAACGCCATTAACTCGGGACAATGAAACGTCATTAACACCTTCAATCAACTGACCTCTTTTATATTTATTATCGCATTCACTATAAAATTGGGAATAGCACCCTTCCACTTCTGAGTCCCAGAAGTCACACAAGGAATTAACCTGATAACAGGTATGCTTCTCCTAACATGACAAAAACTAGCCCCCATTTTCATCCTAATCCAAATTTACTCTTCAACAAATCTACATATTTTACTTCTAATCTCCCTACTATCTATCATAATCGGGGGTTGAGGAGGACTAAATCAAACACAAATACGAAAAATTATAGCCTACTCATCCATTGCCCATATAGGATGAATAATATCTATTCTCATATTCTGCCCCTCTATAACAACACTAAATCTACTAATTTACCTTATACTAACTATTACTATATTTACTTTACTAAACCTAAATACAAACACTACCATACTAACCATATCAAACTTATGAAATAAATCACCTATGGTTACGCTTATCATCTTAATCTCTCTGTTGTCCCTTGGTGGACTTCCCCCACTTATAGGTTTTTTACCTAAATGAGCCATTGTATATGAACTAACAAAAAACAATAATATTATTCTAGCTACTACTATAATTGTTATAGCACTACTAAACCTTTACTTTTACATACGATTAATTTACTCTACCTCCTTAACACTATTTCCAACATCCAACAACTACAAGATAAAATGACAATACCAGCCTACAAAACAAGCTATACTTATAGCTCCACTAGTCACCCTGTCCACTTTATCCCTTCCCCTATCAACAACCTTCTCAATTCTAAACTAGAAATTTAGGTTAAATAGACCAAGAGCCTTCAAAGCTCTAAGAAAGTAAATACTACTTAATTTCTGTAAATAAGGACTGCAAGAGCTTATCTTACATCAACTGACTGCAAATCAACTACTTTAATTAAGCTAAATCCTTACTAGATTAGTGGGCTCCAACCCCACGAAAATTTAGTTAACAGCTAAATACCCTAATCAACTGGCTTCAATCTACTTCTCCCGCCTTCAGGAAAAAAAAGGCGGGAGAAGCCCCGGCAGAATTGAAGCTGCTTCTTTGAATTTGCAATTCAATATGAGAATCACCTCGGGACTGGTAAAAAGAGGCTAAACCTCTGTTCTTAGATTTACAGTCTAATGCCTAACTCAGCCATTTTACCCTTTACTCATGTTCATCAACCGTTGATTATATTCAACTAATCACAAAGACATTGGAACTCTTTATTTATTATTCGGTGCTTGAGCAGGAATAGTAGGAACGGCCCTTAGCCTATTAATTCGAGCAGAGCTTGGTCAACCAGGAACACTACTAGGAGATGACCAGATTTATAACGTTATCGTAACCGCACATGCATTTGTTATAATCTTCTTTATAGTAATACCTATTATAATTGGAGGTTTTGGAAACTGATTAGTGCCTTTAATAATTGGAGCTCCCGACATAGCATTCCCACGAATGAACAATATAAGCTTCTGATTACTACCCCCATCTTTCTTACTCTTGCTAGCCTCTTCTACAGTAGAAGCAGGTGCTGGAACTGGATGAACAGTATATCCCCCTCTCGCTGGAAACCTAGCCCATGCAGGGGCATCTGTAGACCTAACTATCTTTTCCCTACACCTAGCAGGGGTATCCTCAATTTTAGGGGCCATCAACTTCATCACAACAGTTATTAATATAAAACCCCCTGCTATATCTCAGTATCAAACACCTCTCTTCGTATGATCAGTAGTAATTACTGCCGTACTTTTACTTTTATCCCTACCAGTTCTAGCAGCAGGGATTACTATACTATTAACTGACCGTAATCTTAATACAACATTTTTTGATCCAGCCGGGGGTGGTGACCCCATCTTATATCAACATCTATTCTGATTCTTTGGACATCCCGAAGTATATATCTTAATTCTTCCAGGCTTTGGTATGATCTCTCATATTGTTACTTATTACTCAGGCAAAAAAGAACCCTTTGGTTATATGGGAATAGTATGGGCCATAATATCCATTGGTTTCCTAGGCTTCATTGTATGAGCCCACCACATATTCACCGTGGGAATGGACGTAGACACCCGTGCCTACTTCACATCCGCTACCATAATTATTGCAATTCCTACCGGCGTAAAAGTTTTCAGTTGATTAGCAACACTACATGGAGGAAATATTAAATGATCACCCGCAATACTATGAGCATTAGGATTCATTTTTCTGTTTACAGTTGGAGGATTGACGGGAATTGTCCTTGCCAACTCATCATTGGACATTGTACTTCACGACACATATTACGTAGTAGCACATTTTCACTACGTATTATCAATAGGAGCAGTTTTCGCCATTATAGGTGGATTTGTTCACTGATTCCCTCTATTCTCAGGCTATACCCTAAATAGCACGTGGGCTAAAACTCACTTCGCAATCATATTCATCGGAGTAAACATAACTTTCTTCCCACAACACTTCTTAGGCCTATCGGGAATACCTCGACGTTACTCAGACTATCCTGATGCATATACCATGTGAAATATAATTTCATCTATTGGCTCTTTCATCTCCCTAACAGCAGTGATTCTAATAATTTTTATAGTTTGAGAAGCCTTTTCTTCAAAACGAGAAGTGTTGACGGTAGAATTAACACCAACAAATCTAGAGTGACTTCACGGTTGTCCACCACCCTATCATACATTTGAGGAGCCTACTTACGTAAAATAAAATCAAGAAAGGAAGGAATTGAACCTCCTACAGTCGGTTTCAAGCCAACCACATAACCCCTATGACTCTCTTTACTGAAGACATTAGTAAAATAATTACATAACTTTGTCAAAGTTAAATTACAGGTTAAATTCCCGTATATCTTAATGGCTTGTCCAGTTCAATTAGGATTTCAAGATGCTGCTTCCCCCATTATAGAAGAACTTATATATTTTCATGACCACACCTTAATAATTGTTTTCCTTATTAGCTCTCTAGTTCTTTATATTATCTCCTTAATACTCACCACGAAACTCACCCATACAAGCACTATAGATGCCCAAGAAATAGAAACAGTATGAACTATCCTACCCGCAATTATCTTAATCCTTATTGCTCTTCCATCATTACGTATTTTATATCTAATAGATGAAATTACCACTCCATCCTTAACTTTAAAAACCATAGGTCATCAGTGATACTGAAGCTATGAATACACAGACTACGAAGACTTAAACTTTGATTCTTACATAATCCCTTCCCTAGAACTAAATCCAGGTGAACTTCGCCTACTTGAAGTAGATAACCGAATTGTCTTACCCACGGAAATACCTATTCGAGTACTTATTTCCTCAGAAGATGTACTACACTCATGAACTGTACCATCCCTGGGTGTAAAGACTGATGCTATCCCAGGCCGCCTAAACCAAACAACCTTAATAACTTCTCGACCAGGCATTTATTATGGCCAATGCTCAGAAATCTGCGGGGCAAATCATAGCTTTATACCTATTGTACTAGAACTAGTTCCCCTAAAACAATTTGAAGAGTGATTACTAACTATATTATAAAATCACTATGAAGCTAACCAAGCATTAACCTTTTAAGTTAAAGATTGAAAGTAAAATCTTTCCATAGTGAAATGCCACAATTAGATACATCAACATGAACTATCACTATTATTTCCATAATTATGACCCTATTCACCATTTTTCAACTGAAAATCTCCAACCTAAATTTCCCTTTAAGCCCACTACCTAAAATAGCTGATAAGCACCAATATAACAACCCTTGAGAAACAAAATGAACGAAAATTTATTCGCCTCTTTCATTACCCCTACAATCATAGGAATCCCCATTGTAATATTTATCATTATATTACCGAGCACCCTCTTTCCCTCATCATCACGTCTCATCTGTAATCGACTAATTTCCCTACAACGATGACTTGTCCATCTAGTATTAAAACAACTAATGACTATTCATAATATCAAAGGACGAACTTGGTCTCTTATACTAATCTCACTAATCCTATTTATTGGTTCAACCAATTTACTAGGACTATTACCCCACTCATTTACTCCTACTACTCAACTATCAATAAATCTTGGCATAGCTATTCCATTATGAACAGCTACGGTCATCATGGGGTTTCGCCACAAAACAAAAATGTCTTTGGCCCATTTCCTACCACAAGGTACCCCCATTCTTCTCATCCCCATGTTAGTGATTATCGAGACTATTAGCTTACTCATCCAACCAATAGCATTAGCAGTGCGACTAACAGCTAACATCACAGCAGGCCACTTACTTATGCATTTAATTGGAGGAGCTACAATAGCACTGACCTACATTAGTCCTGCTATATCCTCTGTTACATTTATTATTCTCACCCTTCTCACAGTACTTGAATTTGCCGTTGCCCTAATCCAAGCTTACGTGTTTACCCTCTTAGTCAGCCTTTACCTACATGATAATACTTAATGACCCACCAAACCCACGCCTATCACATAGTTAACCCCAGTCCTTGACCCCTTACAGGAGCCCTATCTGCGCTCCTTATAACATCCGGCTTTGCCATATGATTTCACTTTAACTCAAGCACACTTTTATCTGTAGGTTTACTCGCTAATTTACTGACAATATATCAATGATGACGAGATGTTGTGCGAGAAGGAACATTTCAAGGCCACCATACCCTCATTGTCCAAAAAGGGCTACGATATGGAATAATCCTTTTCATCATTTCAGAGATTCTTTTCTTTTCAGGGTTCTTCTGAGCTTTTTACCACTCAAGCCTAGCCCCTACTCCTGATCTAGGCGGGTGCTGACCTCCAACAGGCATTAACCCCCTTAACCCACTAGAAGTTCCCCTACTTAACACTACCGTACTTTTAGCCTCAGGCGTATCCATCACCTGAGCCCATCACTGCCTAATAGAAGGTAACCGCACCCATATGCTCCAGGCCCTATTCATCACTATTGCCTTAGGTCTCTATTTTACCTTCCTCCAAGCCTCAGAATATTTCGAAACCTCTTTCTCTATCTCAGATGGCGTATATGGCTCTACATTTTTTATAGCAACAGGATTCCACGGACTTCACGTTATCATCGGATCTACCTTCTTGACCGCTTGTTTCTTACGTCAATTAAAATTTCATTTTACCTCTAACCACCATTTCGGCTTCGAAGCAGCAGCCTGATACTGACATTTCGTTGACGTAGTATGACTATTCCTTTACGTCTCAATTTACTGATGAGGATCTTAATTCTTTTAGTATCACTAAGTACAACTGATTTCCAATCAGTTAGTTTCGGTAAAACCCCGAAAAAGAATAATTAATCTACCACTGACCCTTACAATCGATATCCTCCTTGTTCTATTCCTCGTAGCCATTGCCTTCTGAATACCCCAGCTAAACATTTATGTGGAAAAATATAATCCTTATGAATGCGGATTTGACCCTACAGGATCTGCCCGCCTACCATTTTCCATAAAATTCTTTTTAGTGGCCATTACATTCCTTCTATTTGACCTAGAAATCGCACTTCTAATTCCCCTACCCTGAGCATCCCAAACAAATAACCTAGAACTTATACTACTAATAGCCCTTTCGCTAATTTCTATTTTAGCTCTAGGCCTCGCCTACGAATGATTTCAAAAAGGACTAGAATGAAAAGAATAATACTGATAAGTAGTTTAACCTAAAACAAATGATTTCGACTCATTAGATTATGTATAAACTCATAATTATCAACATGCTTTCAATTTCCACCAATATTATTTTAGCCTACATCATTGCTCTTCTAGGTATATTAGTATTTCGCTCCCACCTAATATCCTCTTTACTATGCTTAGAAGGCATAATATTATCAATATTTATCCTATGTACCCTCATCACCTTAAGTATACACTTTACCATATCATTTATAATTCCTATCATATTACTAGTATTCGCTGCCTGCGAAGCAGCAGTAGGACTCGCCCTCTTAGTAATAGTATCTAATACTTATGGCCTAGATTATGTCCAAAACCTCAATCTCCTTCAATGCTAAAATTTATTATTCCAACAATAACCCTATTTGCAGTAATCTGATGCTCCAATAACTCAATACTATGAATTAACACAACCCTATATAGTCTAATAATTAGCCTCACCAGCCTATCCTTACTAAACCAAACTGACAACATCAGCAAAAACTTCTCATCAACTTTTTTCTCCGATCAATTGTCCTCTCCTCTCCTCGTACTAACAGTATGGCTACTCCCCCTTATAATTGTAGCTAGTCAACATCATCTTAACAAAGAGTCTTGGACCCGAAAAAAACTTTATCTTTCCACACTAACTTCCCTACAAGTAATCCTGGTCATAACATTTTCAGCCTCTGAAATGATCTTATTCTATATTTTATTTGAAGCCACATTGATCCCCACCCTCATCATTATCACTCGATGAGGAAATCAAACAGAACGACTGAACGCAGGCTTGTATTTTCTATTTTATACCTTATTTGGATCCCTACCATTACTAGTGGCCCTTATCTATATACAAAAATCCATAGGATCCCTAAATTTCCTAATGATAACCCTATGATTCCAAGAATTATCCATCTCATGATCCAATAATCTATTATGATTAGCATGCATTATAGCATTTATAGTCAAAATACCTCTGTATAGCCTTCACCTATGATTACCCAAAGCACATGTAGAAGCACCCATTGCCGGATCCATAGTCCTTGCAGCTGTACTCTTAAAACTAGGAGGATATGGTATAATACGCATTACCATAACCCTCGCCCCTCTGACAAACTATATAGCATACCCCTTTATTATACTATGTATATGAGGAATAATCATAACTAGTTCAATCTGCCTGCGACAAACAGATCTAAAATCACTTATCGCTTACTCATCCGTAAGCCATATAGCTTTAGTCATCATAGCTATCCTAATCCAAACACCATGAAGCTATATAGGAGCAACAGCTCTAATAATTGCACATGGCCTAACCTCATCTATACTATTCTGTTTAGCAAACTCAAACTACGAACGTATCCATAGCCGAACAATAATCATGGCACGAGGACTCCAAACCCTCCTACCCCTAATATCAACTTGATGACTACTTGCCAGTCTGACTAACCTGGCCTTACCTCCCTCAATTAACCTGATCGGAGAGTTATTTGTAACAATGGCAATATTCTCATGATCAAATGTTACAATTATTTTAATTGGTTTAAACATCCTCATCACAGCTCTTTACTCACTATATATACTAACCACAACTCAACGAGGTAAATCCTCATATCACACCCATACTCTTAATCCCTCCTTAACACGAGAAAATGCCCTAATATCTATACATATGCTTCCCCTCGCCTGTCTCACCCTAAATCCCAAAATCATTATAGGGTTTAATTACTGTAAATATAGTTTAAACAAAACCCTAGATTGTGAATCTAGTAATAGAGACTCAGACCCTCTTATCTACCGAGAGAGTAACGCAAGAACTGCTAACTCTTCGTCCCATAAATAACCGTATGGCTCCCTCAACTTTTTTAGGATAGAAGTTATCCGTTGGTCTTAGGAACCAAAAAATTGGTGCAACTCCAAATAAAAGTAATAAACTTAATATCATCCTCCATCCTAGTCACGTTGGTTATTTTGGTATCGCCACTTATAGTAAATTTTGCAAATTTACATAAAAACCATCTATATGCATCCTACGTAAAAATATCCATTGCATGCGCCTTTGCCACTAGTCTTATTCCTATAACGTTATTCACCCTCTCAGGACAAGAAACAATTATCTCCAACTGACACTGAATAACAATTCAAACCTTAAAAATCAACCTCAGCTTTAAGCTAGATTACTTCTCAATACTTTTTATTCCTGTAGCCCTATTCGTCACTTGATCAATCCTAGAATTCTCTCTATGATATATACACACTGACCCTAATATTAACAAATTCTTCAAGTATCTACTTATATTCCTCATTACCATACTAATCTTAGTCACCGCCAACAACCTACTCCAGCTATTCATTGGCTGAGAAGGTGTAGGCATTATATCATTTCTATTAATCGGCTGATGATACGGACGAACAGACGCTAATACAGCAGCCTTACAAGCAATTTTATACAACCGCATTGGAGATATTGGATTTATCTTAGCTATAGCATGGTTTCTTATCCACTCAAATACATGAGAATTTCAACAAATATTCATATTACACCAAGACCCAGGCATAATCCCACTAACAGGCTTACTTCTAGCAGCCACCGGAAAATCCGCCCAATTCAGCCTACACCCATGATTACCATCAGCAATAGAAGGCCCCACTCCAGTCTCGGCCCTACTTCACTCTAGTACAATAGTTGTAGCAGGAATTTTCCTACTAATTCGATTCTATCCTTTTATAGAAAATAATGAAACAACAAAAACCCTAACACTGTGCCTAGGTGCCCTAACCACATTATTCACAGCAATATGTGCTTTAACTCAGAATGACATTAAAAAAATTGTAGCCTTCTCAACCTCTAGTCAACTAGGACTAATAATAGTTACCATTGGCATTAATCAACCACACTTAGCCTTTCTACACATCTGCAATCATGCTTTCTTCAAAGCCATATTATTCATATGTTCTGGTTCAATCATTCACAACTTAAATGATGAACAAGACATTCGAAAGATAGGAGGTCTATTCAAAACAATACCCCTCACATCCTCTTCCCTTATTATCGGAAGCCTTGCCCTCACAGGAATACCCTTCCTAACAGGATTCTACTCAAAAGACCTAATTATCGAATCTATTAACATTTCCAACACCAACGCCTGAGCCCTCATAATCACGCTCATCGCAACCTCCATAACAGCCATCTATAGCATCCGCATTATCTTCTACACACTTATAGGCCAACCCCGATTTTCAGCTTCAACCTCCATTAACGAAAACAACTCACTACTAATTAACTCTATTAAACGTTTAACTTTTGGTAGTATTTTTGCCGGATTTCTACTATCCAATAATATCCCACCCTCAAACATTCTCCAAATAACAATACCATTTTACCTAAAAACAACAGCCTTAATAGTAACCGTTTTAGGCTTTACCCTGGCAATAGAACTCAGCCTCATAACTAAGAACCTAAAACTTAAGCCATCTTCACCTATACTTAAGTTTTCCAATTCACTAGGATTTTACTCGATTACTATTCACCGCCTAATCCCCTTCTCCAGCCTAACCACTAGTCAAAGTACATCATCCCATTTACTAGACCTAATAATTTTAGAAAAAATTATACCAAAAAACCTCTCCAACTTACAAATATTATCAGCTATCACCACTTCTAACCAAAAAGGCCTAATCAAATTATATTTCCTATCTTTCCTCACCTCCACATTTTTAATCCTCCTGCTTGTGATCTAATCTAATTCACCGAACAATTTCAATTACAATTAATACGCTAACAAACAAAGATCATCCAGCAACCACCATAAATCAACCAGCATGATTATAAAGAGCAGCCACCCCAAAAGAATCCTCACGAACAACATTTGCCTCTTTATCTATATATACAACCCAGTCCTCCAAAATACTAAACCCTACCATTATTTCTACTTCATCATATCCAATTAACCATACCACTATTAACAGCTCTATAACAAACCCTATCAACAAGGCCCCCCAAATAACACTACTAGACCCTCAAGTTTCAGGGTACTCTTCCGTAGCCATAGCTGTAGTATAACCAAATACTACCAACATCCCCCCCAAATAAATCAAAAATACTATTAACCCCATAAAAGATCCCCCCACGCTCATGATAACAAGACAACCTACCGCTCCACTAAAAATAAGCCCAACACCACCATAAATAGGAGAAGGCTTTGAAGAAAAGCTAACAAAACTTAAAACAAGAATCACACTTAAAAGAAAAATTGCATATGCCACAGTTCTTACACGGGATTAACCATGACTAATGATATGAAAAACCATCGTTGTATTTCAACTATAAAAACTTTAATGACCAACACTCGAAAAAACCACCCATTAATAAAAATCCTAAACCATTCATTTATTGACCTACCCACACCACCTAATATTTCCTCATGATGAAATTTCGGCTCCCTCCTTGGAGCCTGCTTAGCCGTACAAATCATTACAGGCCTATTTCTAGCCATACATTACACAGCAGACACAATAACCGCATTCTCCTCCGTAACCCATATCTGCCGAGACGTAAACTACGGTTGAGTTATCCGTTATATACATGCCAACGGAGCCTCTATATTTTTCATGTGCTTATTTATTCATGTAGGCCGAGGACTATACTACGGATCCTTCACATTAACAGAAACTTGAAATATTGGCATTATTCTCCTATTTTCAGTGATAGCCACAGCTTTCATAGGCTATGTACTTCCATGAGGACAAATATCATTCTGAGGTGCTACAGTAATTACAAACCTCCTATCAGCAATCCCTTATATTGGTACTAACCTAGTTGAATGAATCTGAGGTGGATTCTCTGTTGACAAAGCTACACTTACTCGTTTCTTCGCATTTCACTTTATCTTACCTTTCATTATTTCCGCCCTAGTCATAGTTCACCTCCTATTTCTTCACGAAACAGGATCAAATAACCCACTCGGCCTAGAATCAAATTCCGACAAAATTCCATTCCACCCTTATTATACAATTAAAGATCTCCTAGGTCTTTTACTCCTCCTCATACTCCTTATAATATTAGTACTATTTTACCCGGACCTACTCGGAGACCCAGACAACTACTCTCCCGCCAACCCCCTCAACACTCCTCCCCACATTAAACCCGAATGATATTTCCTATTTGCCTATGCTATCTTACGATCAATTCCTAACAAACTGGGAGGAGTGTTAGCCCTAGCAACATCCATCCTAATTCTAGCAATCATCCCTATACTCCAAGTAACTAAACAACAAAGTATAATATTCCGACCCCTCAGCCAAACCCTATTTTGAATTTTAGTATCAGACCTATTCATCCTTACATGAATTGGAGGACAACCCGTTGAATACCCCTTCATTATTATTGGACAAACAGCATCCATCCTATACTTCTCCCTTATCCTCATCCTAATACCAACAGCAAACATCATTGAAAATAACATGCTCAAATGAAGGGTCCTTGTAGTATAAACAATACACTGGTCTTGTAAACCAGAAATGAAAAAAACTATTTCCCAGGACATCTCAAGGAAAAGGCACTCACCTTACCTTCAACACCCAAAGCTGATATTCTAGTTAAACTATTCCCTGACATACAATAACCCAAACACCTATACACCACCTCTCCTCATACTACATTGACTGTCGCATACCTCCACATAACGATGCCCCTAGTACATACCTACATATAATAGCACGTGACACGCGCTATGTATATCGTGCATACACTTCTAGTCCACATGCATATAAGCAAGTACATACTATTATACACGTACATAATACATAATATGTATATTCCACATTAAATTATTGCCACCATGACTATTCTCGCCCCAAGGACAACTACAGCAGTACGCGAAACATGCTATTATTGACCGGACATGGCACATCAATCACTTGATCGCACATTAGCGCATAATCTTTCGAAAGTCCTCGTCAATACGGATATCCCCCTCCACCCTCTCTGGCCAGTTCTACCATCCTCCGTGAAACCAGCAACCCGCCCACAGAATGCCCCTCTTCTCGCTCCGGGCCCATACAACTTGGGGGTGACTAGAATGAAACTATACCTGGCATCTGGTTCTTACTTCAGGGCCATTTACACTATACCCGCCCACACGTTCCCCTTAAATAAGACATCTCGATGGATTAGTTACTAATCAGCCCATGACATGTCATAACTGATCTTTCAGGCCTCTGGTATTTTTTAATTTTCGGGTATGCAGGGACTCCACATGGCCTACGCCGGCCAGCACCCGGTCCATCGATTGTAGCTGAACATATCATGTACATTCTTTACCCTCATAATTATCATAGGTGACTATTTAATTCATGCTCGAAGGACATAGAGATCAAGACACACATGTGCAAATGCGCACATGCACATGCACATGCACATGCACATGCACATGCACATGCACATGCACATGCACATGCACATGCACATGCACATGCACATGCACATGCACATGCACATGCACATGCACATGCACATGCACATGCACATGCACATGCACATGCACATGCACATGCACATGCACGCGCATACGCATACGCATACGCATACGCATACGCATACGCATACGCATACGCATACGCATACGCATACGCATACGCATACGCATACGCATACGCATACGCATACGCATACGCATACGCATACGCATACGCATACGCATACGCATACGCATACGCATACGCATACGCATACGCATACGCATACGCATACGCATACGCATACGCATACGCATACGCATACGCATACGCATACGCATACTTACCTTAACCAGATGCTTAAGCAAACCCCCCTACCCCCCGTTCCAAACTTCACAGATTTTTGGTACTAATGCCCTTGCCAAACCCCAAAAACAAGAACTTCCCGCACTGCTACTATTCAAAACGCTAAATAAATATATATACTTCACATTTAACTACTGAACCACCATTTCTTAAGCTTTCTTATTTATTTACCAATAATTTTAACTGACATCCCCCTAGTGTCCTAAACCAACCTTTATTTTTCAAAAACTAATAGTTACA